GTCTACGTAGCTTAAACCCCCAAAGCAAGACACTGAAGATGCCTAGATGGATTCACACATCCCATAGACAAACAGGTTTGGTCCTGGCCTTTCTATTGACCCTTAGCAAGATTACACATGCAAGCATCCCCACTCCAGTGAAAACGCCCTATAAACCACCATGACTAAGAGGAGCAAGTATCAAGCACGCACATGCAGCTCAAAACACTTTGCACAGCCACACCCCCACGGGAAACAGCAGTGATAAATCTTTAGCAATAAACGAAAGTTTAACTAAGCTATGCTACACCAAGGGTTGGTCAATTTCGTGCCAGCCACCGCGGCCATACGATTAACCCAAGCCAATAGAGACCGGCGTAGAGAGTGTTTTAGATCTAGCCCAATAAAGCTAAACCCCATCTAAACTGTAAAACCCTAGACAACATAAAATAAACTACGAAAGTGGCTTTAAAATTTCTGAACACACAATAGCTAAGATCCAAACTGGGATTAGATACCCCACTATGCTTAGCCCTAAACCTTAGTAATTAAAACAACAAAACTACTCGCCAGAATACTACAAGCAACAGCTTGAAACTCAAAGGACTTGGCGGTGCTTCATACCCCCTAGAGGAGCCTGTCCCATAATCGATAAACCCCGTTCTACCCCACCCTTTCTTGCTCAGCCTATATACCGCCATCTTCAGCAAACCCTGACAAAGGTCACAAAGTGAGCGCAAATGCCCCTCCTCGCAAAAACGTTAGGTCAAGGTGTAGCCCATGAAATGGTAAAAGATGGGCTACATTTTCTACCTCAGAAAAATCCACGATAACTCCTATGAAATCTGGGAGTCCAAGGAGGATTTAGCAGTAAATTAAGAATAGAATGCTTAATTGAACTAGGCCATAAAGCACGCACACACCGCCCGTCACTCCCCTCAAATATACTTAAGGACCACTCTAACTAAATACCCTAACACCTATATAGAGGGGATAAGTCGTAACATGGTAAGTGTACTGGAAGGTGCACTTGGATAAATCAAGGTGTAGCTTAACACAAAGCATCCGACCTACACTCGGAAGATCTCAATACCACTTGACTACCTTGAGCTAATACTAGCCCCAAACACAACTAACACTAATATCAAACCAATATATACTAAACCATTTACCTACATAAAGTATAGGCGATAGAAATTTTAACCTGGCGCTATAGACACAGTACCGCAAGGGAAAGAATAAAATCACCCGAGCACGAAATAGCAAGAGCTAACTCCTGTACCTTTCGCATAATGGATTAACTAGAAATAGTTTCGCAAAGAGAACTAAAGCCAAACCCCCCCGAAATCAGACGAGCTACCCGAAAACAGCTAAAAGAGCACACCCGTCTATGTGGCAAAATAGTGGGAAGATTTACGGGTAGTGGTGATAAACCTATCGAGCCTGATGATAGCTGGTTATCCAAGATAGAATCTTAGTTCAACCTTGAGCTTACCCACAGAACTACCTAATCCCCCTGTAAGCTCAATTGTTAGTCTAAAGAGGGACAGCTCTTTAGACATTAGGAAAAAACCTTATAGAGAGAGTAAAACCCCACAATCACCATAGTCGGCCCAGAAGCAGCCATCAATTAAGAAAGCGTTCAAGCTCAACATCAATCACCCAAAAGATCCTAAGCATATAACCGAACTCCTCATACCACATTGGATTAATCTATCACCGCATAGAAGTAATAATGTTAATATAAGTAACATGAACACTTTCTCCACTGCATAAGCCTAAATCAGATCGAAACCTTCACTGATACTTAACAGCCCAGTATTAACAAACACAAACAAGCCAATACCCCCCCCCCTGTTAATCCAACACAGGCATGCTCCAAGGAAGGTTAAAAAAAGTAAAAGGAACTCGGCAAACTTAACCCCCGCCTGTTTACCAAAAACATCACCTCTAGCATTACTAATATTAGAGGCACTGCCTGCCCGGTGACACACGTTTAACGGCCGCGGTACCCTGACCGTGCAAAGGTAGCATAATCACTTGTTCTTTAAATAGGGACTCGCATGAATGGCATCACGAGGGTTTAACTGTCTCTTACTTTTAACCAGTGAAATTGACCTGTCCGTGAAGAGACGGACATAAGACAATAAGACGAGAAGACCCTGTGGAGCTTTAATTTACCAGTACAACTAAAAACTATACAGACCTACAGGTCCCTAAACCCTCGTACCTGTACTAAAATTTTGGTTGGGGTGACCTCGGAGCACAACCAAACCTCCGAAAAATCCATGCTAAGACTGCACAAGCCTAAGCAAACTAACATCTACAATTGATCCAATAATTTGATCAACGGAACAAGTTACCCCAGGGATAACAGCGCAATTCTATTCTAGAGTCCATATCGACAATAGAGTTTACGACCTCGATGTTGGATCAGGACATCCTAATGGTGCAGCAGCTATCAAGGGTTCGTTTGTTCAACGATTAAAGTCCTACGTGATCTGAGTTCAGACCGGAGCAATCCAGGTCGGTTTCTATCTATTCTATATTTCTCCCTGTACGAAAGGACAAGAGAAATAAGGCCCACTTTACAGTAGCGCCCTCACTACATAGATGAGCTAGTCTTAATCTAATAAAATATCACACACCCTACCCAAGAACAGGGTTTGTTAAGATGGCAGAGCCCGGTAATTGCATAAAATTTAAAACTTTAAAACCAGAGGTTCAACCCCTCTTCTTAACACCATGACTACAACAAATCTTCTACTCCTCACTGTATCCACCCTGGCCGCCATAGCATTCCTTACGCTTGTCGAACGAAAATTACTAGGCTATATACAACTACGTAAAGGACCTAACATTGTAGGTCCCTACGGATTACTACAACCCTTCGCTGATGCAGTAAAACTCTTTACCAAGGAACCCTTAAAACCCTCAACATCCACCATCGCCCTCTACACTATCGCACCAGCCCTAGCCTTCTCCATTGCCCTCCTCCTATGAACCCCCCTCCCTATACCCAACCCTCTAATCAACCTTAACCTAGGCCTTCTATTTATCCTAGCCATGTCCAGCCTAATTGTTTACTCCATCCTATGATCAGGATGAGCATCAAACTCAAACTATGCCCTAATTGGAGCCCTGCGAGCTGTCGCCCAAACAATCTCATATGAAGTCACCCTCGCTATCATTCTACTATCAGTCTTACTAATAAGCGGCTCATTTAACCTTAACATACTCATTACAACACAAGAACACCTCTGACTCCTCCTGCCATCATGACCCCTAGCCATAATATGATTCACTTCCACACTAGCAGAAACAAACCGAGCTCCCTTCGACCTTACAGAAGGCGAATCAGAACTAGTATCAGGCTTCAACATTGAATACGCCGCAGGCCCATTCGCCTTATTTTTCATAGCTGAATACATAAACATTATTATGATAAACGCCCTAACAACTACAATTTTCCTAGGCACATTCTACTCAACCCACTTACCAGAACTATTCACAACTTGCTTTGTCATTAAAACACTCCTCCTAACCTCTCTATTTTTATGAATCCGAGCAACATACCCCCGATTTCGTTACGACCAGCTCATGCATCTACTATGAAAAAACTTCCTTCCACTCACACTAGCATTCCTCATATGAAACACCTCAATACCCATTATAATCTCCAGCATTCCCCCCCAAACCTAGAAACATGTCTGATAAAAGAGTTACTTTGATAGAGTGAATAATAGAGGCCCGAACCCTCTTGTTTCTAAGACCGCAGGCATCGAACCTACCCTTGAGAATCCAAACTTCTCCGTGCTACCTAACACACTCCATCCTAAAGTAAGGTCAGCTAAATAAGCTATCGGGCCCATACCCCGAAAATGTTGGTCACACCCTTCCCATACTAATCAACCCCCTAGCCCAACTTATTATATATATCACAATAACCGCAGGTACATTCATCACACTACTAAGCTCACACTGATTTCTCGCCTGAGTGGGTTTAGAAATGAACATATTAGCTTTCATTCCAATCCTAGCCAAAAAAATAAACCCTCGCTCCACAGAAGCCGCTACCAAATATTTCCTAATACAATCTACCGCATCCATAATTCTTATAATAGCAGTCATTCTCAACAACCTACTGTCAGGACACTGAACAACAACAAGCAATACCAACCAGCTCTCATCACTAGCAATAACAACTGCCCTTGCCATAAAACTAGGAATAGCCCCCTTTCACTTTTGAGTCCCAGAAGTCACCCAAGGAACATCTCTAATTCCCGGCTTACTTCTTCTCACATGACAAAAACTAGCCCCCATCTCAATTATGTACCAAATTCACCCATCGATCAATACCCACGCCCTCCTAACTCTCTCGACTCTATCCATTATGGTGGGTAGCTGAGGAGGTCTAAATCAAACACAACTGCGCAAAATTATAGGATACTCCTCAATCACTCACATAGGCTGAATAATAATAACACTAGCATATAACCCAACCATTACAATTCTCTACCTGACTATATATATTACCCTAACAACCACCATATTCCTAATTCTCAACCTAAACTCAAATACTACAACCCTTACACTAGCCCTTACCTGAAATAAATCAACTCAACTCATACCACTAACAACATACACTCTCATGTCCCTAGGAGGCCTACCCCCACTAACCGGCTTCCTACCTAAATGAGCCACCATCCAAGAACTCACAATAAACAGTAACTTTATCATCCCCACCATCATGGTCACCATAACTCTACTCAATCTGTATTTCTATATGCGCCTAATCTACACCGTCTCAGTAACACTATTCCCCACGCCCAACAACACAAAAATGAAATGACAACTTGAAGACACAAAACCCACACTCCTCATCCCCACACTCACTATTATCTCCACCCTCTTACTACCAATCTCCCCCCTAATTCTAACCATCCCCTAGAAATTTAGGTTAAATAAGACCAAGGACCTTCAAAGCCCTTAGTAAGTAAGTTACTTAATTTCTGAAACGTATAAGGGCTGCAAAACCTACTCTGCATCAATTGAACGCAAATCAACCACTTTAATTAAGCTAAACCCTCACTAGACCAACGGGACTCAAACCCATAAAGATTTAGTTAACAGCTAAACACCCTAATCAACTGGCTTTGATCTACTTCTCCCGCCGCAAAAGAAAAAAGGCGGGAGAAGCCCCGGCAGAGACTCAAGCTGCTCCTTTGAACTTGCAATTCAACATGTAAATCACCTCGGGGCTGGCAAAAAGAGGGTTGGGCCTCTGTCTTCAGGTTTACAGCCTAATGCTTACTCAGCCATTTTACCTTTTTCCCACCCATGTTCATCAATCGTTGACTCTTTTCAACAAACCACAAAGACATCGGAACTCTGTATCTACTATTCGGTGCATGAGCTGGGATTATAGGCACAGCTCTAAGCCTCCTCATCCGAGCTGAGCTAGGTCAACCCGGTAGCTTATTAGGTAGCGACCACATTTACAATGTTATTGTAACAGCCCATGCATTTATTATAATTTTCTTTATGGTTATACCCATTATAATTGGAGGCTTCGGGAACTGGCTAGTGCCCTTAATAATTGGTGCTCCTGATATAGCATTCCCTCGTCTAAACAACATAAGCTTCTGGCTTCTCCCTCCCTCCTTCCTGTTGCTAATAGCATCAGCCATGGTAGAAGCTGGTGCTGGGACAGGCTGAACGGTGTATCCTCCCCTGGCGGGAAACCTCTCCCACCCAGGAGCCTCCGTAGATCTGGTTATTTTTTCCCTTCACCTAGCAGGAGTTTCTTCCATCCTAGGGGCCATTAACTTCATTACCACTATTATCAACATGAAGCCTCCCGCTATATCCCAATACCAGACTCCCTTGTTTGTCTGATCTGTCCTAATCACGGCAATCCTATTACTTCTCTCTTTACCAGTCTTAGCCGCCGGCATTACTATACTATTAACAGACCGCAACCTCAATACGACTTTCTTTGATCCTACTGGGGGAGGGGATCCTATCCTATATCAACACCTATTTTGATTTTTTGGTCACCCTGAAGTCTACATCCTCATTCTTCCCGGGTTCGGAGTGGTTTCCCATATTGTAACCTACTATTCTGGAAAAAAAGAGCCATTTGGATACATAGGTATAGTCTGAGCCATAATGTCGATTGGATTCTTAGGGTTTATTGTATGAGCCCATCATATGTTTACAGTTGGCATAGACGTGGATACACGAGCCTATTTCACCTCTGCTACCATAATTATTGCAATTCCCACTGGAGTTAAAGTTTTCAGCTGACTTGCCACACTTCATGGAGGTAATGTCAAATGATCTCCCGCAATGCTTTGAGCCTTAGGCTTTATTTTCCTGTTCACCATAGGAGGCCTCACTGGCATTGTCTTAGCAAACTCATCCCTTGATATCGTACTACACGACACATATTATGTTGTCGCCCACTTCCACTATGTTCTATCAATAGGAGCTGTTTTTGCCATCATAGGGGGCTTCATCCATTGATTCCCTTTATTTTCAGGTTATACACTAGATGAAACTTATGCCAAAGCTCACTTCATCGTTATATTCGTAGGCGTAAATTTAACCTTTTTCCCACAACACTTCCTTGGCCTATCCGGAATACCCCGACGTTATTCTGACTACCCCGATGCTTACACTACATGAAATATTCTATCGTCCACGGGTTCCTTTATTTCGTTAGTAGCAGTGATCCTAATAATCTACATAATCTGAGAAGCTTTCGCCTCAAAACGCAAAGCATCAACAATTGAACAAACATCTACTAATCTCGAGTGATTAAACGGCTGCCCTCCGCCCTACCACACATTTGAGGAACCAACCTATATCAAACTAAACGAAAAAGGAGAGAGTCGAACCCCCTAAAACTGGTTTCAAGCCAATCCTATAGCCCCTATAACTTTTTCCATGAGATATTAGAAAAACTATTTCATGGCTTTGTCAAAGCCAAATTATAGGCTAAACCCTATATGTCTTGTATGGCTCATCCAGTTCAACTAGGCCTACAAGATGCTACATCCCCTGTCATAGAAGAACTAATTACTTTCCACGACTACGCACTTATAATTATCTCTCTAATTAGCTTCCTGGTCCTATACGCCCTGTCCTCAATACTCACAACAAAACTAACTAATACTAACATTACAGATGCCCAGGAAATAGAAACTATCTGGACTATCTTACCCGCAATCATCCTAACCCTAATCGCCCTCCCATCCCTACGCATTCTGTACCTAACAGATGAAATCAATAATCCCTCCTTCACTATTAAATCAATCGGACACCAATGATATTGAACCTATGAATACACAGACTACGGGGGTCTTATCTTTAACTCTTATATACTACCCCCACTATTCCTAAACCCAGGAGACCTTCGACTTCTAGAAGTTGACAACCGAGTGGTCCTCCCAATTGAAGCCCCCGTTCGTATAATAATCACATCTCAAGATGTCCTACATTCATGAACTATCCCCACACTAGGCTTAAAAACAGACGCAGTGCCCGGACGCTTAAATCAAACTACATTCACCGCCATACGACCAGGCGTCTATTATGGACAATGCTCAGAAATCTGCGGTGCCAACCATAGCTTTATACCCATTGTCGCAGAACTAATTCCACTAAAAATTTTCGAAATGGGACCTGTATTTACCCTATAAATGCCCCCTCCCCTTTACAAGCGCACTGCACAGCTACTCTAGCATTAACCTTTTAAGTTAAAGATTGGGGGGTACACCCTCTGCAGCGAAATGCCCCAACTAGACACATCCACATGATTTATCACCATCATAACAACACTCCCTGCACTATATCTCATTACACAGTTAAAGCTACTAAACATAAGCTACCACCAGTCCCCCTTACAAAAAAACTCTAATAAGCAAACCCCCAACAATTACTGACAACCAAAATGAACGAAAATTTGTTTACCTTATTCACAACCCCAACAATTCTAAACCAACCCGCCACAACCCTCATCATCCTATTCCCCACACTACTAATCCCAACCTCCAAACGCCTCATCAACAATCGACTAGTCACTGTTCAACGTAACCTGATCCAACTCACTCTAAAACAAATAATAACAACCCACAATACTAAAGGACAAACCTGATCTCTAATACTAGTATCTCTAATCATCTTTATCACCATAACTAACCTTCTAGGACTCCTACCTCACTCATTTACACCTACCACCCAACTATCTATAAATCTGGCAATGGCAATCCCCCTATGAACAGGCACAGTAGTCATAGGTCTTCGCTTTAAAACTAAGAACTCTCTAGCCCACCTCCTACCACAAGGCACGCCAACACTACTTATTCCCATATTAGTAGTAATTGAAACTATTAGCCTACTCATCCAACCAATAGCTCTAGCTGTACGCCTAACTGCCAACATCACAGCTGGTCACCTACTAATACATCTAGTTGGAAGCGCTATACTAACACTACTAACCATCAACTCCTCCGCTGCCCTATTGACCTCCATACTCCTAATACTACTTACTATCCTAGAAATCGCAGTCGCCCTAATTCAAGCCTACGTCTTTACGCTTTTAGTCAGCCTCTACTTACATAATAACACCTAATGACTCACCAATCCCACGCTTACCACATAGTCAAACCCAGCCCCTGACCACTAACAGGAGCTCTGTCAGCCCTTCTAATGACTTCTGGCTTAGCCACATGGCTTCATTTCTACTCTACCACTCTATTAGTATTAGGCCTACTAACCACAACACTAACTCTACACCAATGATGACGTGATATTGTACGAGAAAGCACCTATCAAGGACATCACACAATGTCTGTCCAAAAAAACCTTCGATACGGCATAGTCTTATTTATCATTTCAGAAATCTTCTTCTTCACCGGCTTCTTCTGGGCATTTTACCACTCAAGCCTCGCCCCAACCCCTCATCTAGGAGGTCACTGACCACCAACAGGCATTATCCCCCTAAACCCCCTAGAAGTACCCCTCCTAAATACCTCTGTATTATTGGCATCAGGAGTCACAGTTACTTGAGCTCACCACAGCCTCATAAACAAGAACCGAAAACAAACAACCCAAGCCCTGCTCATTACCATCTTACTAGGCATCTACTTTACTCTACTACAGATCTCAGAGTACTTTGAAGCATCTTTCACCATCTCCGACGGCATTTACGGCTCAACATTCTTCATCGCTACAGGCTTCCATGGGCTTCACGTTATCATTGGAACCACTTTCCTCCTCGTCTGCCTCATTCGCCAACTACTACACCACTTTACATCAAGCCACCATTTCGGCTTTGAAGCTGCCGCTTGATACTGACACTTTGTAGACGTTGTCTGATTACTCCTCTACATCTCTATCTATTGATGAGGGTCCTACTCTTTTAGTATAATTAGTACAATTGACTTCCAATCAATCAGCTTTGATAGCCTTCAAAAAAGAGTAATTAACCTAGTACTAGCCCTGACAATCAACACCCTCTTAACTTCACTGCTAATAACCATTATACTCTGATTACCCCAACTTAACTCCTATGCAGAAAAAACAAACCCCTATGAGTGCGGCTTTGATCCACTAAACCCTGCTCGCATTCCATTTTCAATAAAATTCTTCCTAGTTGCCATTACTTTTCTACTATTTGACTTAGAAATCGCCCTACTATTATCCTTACCATGAGCTCTCCAAACAACAAACCTTCCAATAATAATTAAATCATCCACCACACTTATCATCATCCTAACTCTCAGCTTAGCCTATGAATGAACTCAAAAAGGCCTAGATTGAGCCGAATTGGTAAGTAGTTTAAACAAAACAAATGATTTCGACTCATTAAATTATGGCAACCATACTAACCAAATGTCACTTATCTTCACAAATATTATACTAGCGTTCACTATCTCACTCCTAGGCATACTAGTTTACCGCTCGCACCTGATAGCATCCCTCCTCTGTCTAGAGGGGATAATAATGGCACTCTTCATCATAACCGCCCTCATAGCCTCAAACATACACTCCCCCTTAACCAACCTTATACCCATTATCCTACTAGTATTTGCTGCTTGCGAAACAGCAGTAGGCCTTGCCCTCCTAATCTCAATTTCCGATACATACGGTCTAGACCACATTCACAACCTAAACCTACTTCAATGCTAAAAATAATCATCCCAACAACCATACTACTACCAATAACATGACTCTCTAAAAATAGTATAATCTGAATTAACCTAACCACACACAGCTTAATCATCAGCCTTATTCCTCTACTGTTTTTTAATCAAACCAACAACAACCTCCTTAATCACTCAACCTATTTATCCTCCGACCCACTAACAACACCCCTTCTAGCATTAACCGCCTGACTTCTACCCCTCATAACCATGGCCAGCCAATATCACCTATACAATGAACCCCCCTCACAAAAAAAGCTCTATCTTTCTATAATAGTTTTCCTTCAAATTACCTTAATTCTAACATTCATAGCCACAGAATTAATCTTATTCTACATCTTATTTGAAACCACTCTCATCCCCACTCTAATTATCATCACCAAATGAGGTAACCAAGCAGAACGCCTCAACGCAAGCACATACTTTCTATTCTACACACTTACAGGCTCCTTACCCCTACTCATCATATTAACCTACACCTACAACAACGCAGGTTCACTAAACATCATACTTCTAACACTCACAGATCAAAAACTAACAACCACTTGATCGCATAACCTCGCCTGACTGGCATGCATAATAGCCTTCATAGCAAAAATACCCCTATACGGCCTCCACCTGTGACTTCCTAAAGCCCACGTCGAAGCTCCCATTGCAGGCTCAATGGTTCTCGCTGCAGTACTCCTAAAACTAGGTGGCTATGGTATAATACGACTCACCCCCGTTCTCAATCCTCTAACAGAACACATGGCCTACCCCTTCCTCATATTATCCCTCTGAGGCATAATCATAACAAGCTCAATTTGCCTTCGACAAACAGACCTAAAATCGCTCATCGCATACTCTTCCGTAAGCCACATGTCCCTGGTAATTGTAGCCTCCCTCATTCAAACCCCCTGAAGTTTCTCCGGCGCAATTACCCTCATAATTGCCCACGGACTCACCTCTTCCATACTATTCTGTCTGGCTAATTCAAACTATGAACGCACTCACAGCCGCATTATATTACTCGCCCGAGGACTTCAAACCCTACTTCCACTAATAGCCTTTTGATGGTTCTCAGCAAACCTCACCAATCTAGCCCTACCTCCAACCATTAATCTAATAGGAGAGCTCTTTGTAATCACAGCCTCATTCCCTTGGTCCCATATTACTATTATACTAATAGGACTTAACATACTAATCACAGCCCTCTATTCCCTCCACATATTCATCACAGTACAATGAGGAAAGCTCACACACCACATAATCAACATAAAACCCTCCCTTACACGAGAAAACACACTAATACTCATACACCTCACCCCAATCATCCTTCTATCCCTTAATCCCAATATCATCCTAGGGCTCACCCCCTGTAGATATAGTTTAATCAAAACACTAGATTGTGAATCTAATTATAGAGGCCTATTGCCTCTTATTTACCAAGAAAGCTCGCAAGGATTGCTAACCCATGCACCCGTACTTAAAACTACGGCTTTCTTAGCTTTTAAAGGATAACAGCTATCCATTGGCCTTAGGAGCCAAAAATATTGGTGCAACTCCAAATAAAAGTAATAATTATGTATACTTCCATTATAATAACAACCCTCGCCTCCCTAATCCTCCCAATTATCACCACCTTTACTAACCCCAACAAAAAACTATACCCAAACCATGTGAAAACATCCATAATATACGCCTTCATAACCAGTCTTCTTCCAATAACCTTATATATCTCCCTAAACCAAGAAACAACCATCTGAAGCTGACATTGAGTGATAACTCAAACACTAGACCTAACACTAAGCTTTAAATTAGACTACTTTTCTGTAATATTCACCCCAATCGCACTATTCATCACCTGGTCCATTATAGAATTCTCACTATGATACATAAACTCAGACCCAAACATCAACCAATTCTTCAAATATCTCCTCATCTTTCTCATCGCAATACTAATCCTAATCACCGCTAACAACCTCTTCCAACTCCTTATTGGCTGAGAGGGCGTAGGGATCATATCCTTTCTACTAATCAGCTGATGATATTCTCGAACAGACGCTAATGCAGCAGCCATCCAAGCAGTCCTATACAACCGTATTGGCGACATTGGTCTCATCCTAACTATAGCATGATTCCTCCTACACTACAACTCATGAGACATCCAACAAATTTTAACCTTGAGCTCTAACTCAAACTTTCTCCCACTGATAGGCCTTCTTCTAGCAGCAACAGGAAAATCAGCTCAACTTGGTCTTCACCCTTGACTACCCTCCGCTATAGAAGGCCCAACCCCAGTCTCAGCCCTACTTCACTCCAGTACTATAGTTGTCGCCGGGGTGTTCCTACTCATTCGCTTTCACCCGCTAATAGAAAACAATGTACTAATCCAAAACCTCACACTATGTCTAGGAGCTATTACCACCATATTCATAGCCACCTGCGCCCTTACACAAAATGATGTAAAAAAAATCGTAGCCTTCTCTACCTCAAGCCAACTAGGTCTAATGATAGTCACCATCGGCATCAACCAACCATACCTGGCATTCCTACATATCTGCACTCACGCCTTCTTTAAGGCCCTACTCTTTATGTGCTCCGGGTCCATCATTCACAACTTAAATAACGAACAAGACATCCGAAAGATAGGAGGCCTATTTAAAACAATGCCTCTCACCTCAACTTCCCTCTTTATTGGCAACCTAGCACTCACAGGGATACCATTTCTCACAGGCTTCTATTCCAAAGACCTCATCATTGAAGCCACAAATACGTCATATACCAACGCCTGAGCCCTATCTATCACTCTCATCGCCACTTCCCTAACAAGCGCCTACAGTACTCGAACTATTCTCCTCACCATAACAGGACCCCCCCGCTTTTCAACTCTAACAAACATTAACGAAAACAACCCCGCTTTGTTAAACCCAATCAAACGTCTTACAATAGGCAGCATTATTACTGGATTCCTCATCACCAACAACATCCCCCCGACCTCACTTCCCCAACCAACAATGCCCTACTACCTAAAACTCTCAGCCCTGTACGCAACTACCCTCGGCTTCCTAATAACCCTAGATCTTATCCTCATAACTAATAAACTAAAAACAATCAACCCATCACAAATATTTAATTTCTCCAACATATTAGGATACTTTCCCACCACAATCCATCGCACAATTCCTTACCAAAACCTACTTATAAGCCAAAACTTAGCCCTTCTCCTATTAGACTCAATATGACTAGAAAAATCCATGCCCAAAATAATTATATACATACATATTACTGCTTCCAAAACAATAACCACCCAAAAGGGCATAATCAAACTCTACTCCCTCTCTTTCCTCATTCCCCTTATCCTAACCCTACTCCTAATAACATAACCTATTACCCCGAGTAATCTCAATTACAATATATACACCCACAAACAATGTCCAACCAGCAACCACCACCAACCAACGTCCATAGTCGTACAAGGCACCAGCACCAATAGAATCCCCTCGAACCAACCCTGACCCCTCCCCCTCAAAAATTATCCAGCTCTCTATGCTATTAAAACTAACCACCACCTCATTAGAACTTAACGTCCATAAAACCAACCCCACTTCCATTATTAAACCCACCAAAAGACCTCCCAAAACCTCAAATCCCGAACCCCATGTTTCGGGATACTCCTCAATAGCCATCGCCGTAGTATAACCAAAAACAACCATCATACCCCCCAAATAAATTAAAAACAACATCAAACCCATATAAGTCCCCCCAAAACCTAATATAATCATACAACCAATCACTCCACTAACAACTAACGCTAAACCCCCATAAATAGGAGAAGGCTTTGAAGAAAATCCCACAAACCCCATAACTAATAATACACTTAACGTAAATAAAATATATGTCATTGCTCCTGCATGGACTCTAACCACAACCAATGATATGAAAAACCACCGTTGTACTTCAACTACAAAAGCACTAATGACCCCAACACGTAAATCCAACCTGATCATAAAAATAATCAACCACTCCCTCATTGACCTACCCACCCCACCTAACATCTCCATATGATGAAACTTCGGCTCACTTCTCGCATTCTGCCTACTCCTACAAATCATTACAGGCCTATTCTTAGCAATACACTACTCACCAGATACCTCTTCCGCCTTCTCCTCAATCGCACACATCACCCGAGACGTAAACTACGGTTGAATCATTCGCTATCTCCACGCTAACGGCGCCTCCATATTCTTCATCTGCCTCTTCCTGCATGTAGGTCGAGGCCTTTACTACGGCTCATTCCTCCTCTCAAAAACCTGAAACACTGGCATTACACTTATACTCACAACTATAGCAACAGCCTTCATAGGCTACGTACTTCCATGGGGCCAAATGTCATTCTGAGGAGCAACAGTAATCACAAATCTATTATCAGCAATCCCATATATCGGAGCCGATCTTGTCCAATGAATCTGGGGCGGATATTCCATTGGTAACCCAACCCTTTCACGATTCTTCACCTTACACTTTATTTTACCTTTTATCATCACTGCTATCACAATCGTCCACCTACTATTTCTGCACGAAACAGGATCAAACAACCCTTGCGGAATCTCCTCGGATTCAGACAAAATCACTTTTCACCCCTACTACACAATCAAAGATGTCCTAGGCCTGGTCCTTTTTCTTCTCACCCTAGCAACACTAACACTACTCTCACCAAATCTCCTAAATGACCCAGACAACTACACTCCAGCTGACCCACTAAACACTCCCCCACATATCAAACCAGAGTGATACTTCCTATTTGCATACACAATTCTACGATCCATCCCCAATAAACTAGGAGGCGTACTAGCACTCTTCCTATCAATCCTCATCTTAACCATCATCCCCATACTCCACAAATCCAAACAACAAAGCATAATATTCCGCCCACTCAGCCAATTCCTATTCTGACTTCTAGCCACAACTCTGCTAACCCTTACTTGAATCGGAAGCCAACCAGTAAGCCAACCCTTCATTACTATCGGTCAAACAGCAACTGTACTATACTTTACCACAATCCTGATCCTAATTCCACTAGCCTCCTTGATCGAAAATAAACTACTTAAATGAACCTGCCCTTGTAGTACAAACTAATACACTAGTCTTGTAAACTAGAAATGGGACCCACAACCCCCTAGGACAACTCAGAAAGAAAGCATCCAACTTCACCACCAACACCCAAAACTGGCATTCTAGCTTAAACTACTTTCTGTATTTTATGTTGTACAAGCCCCACAGTATAACTCAAGCACCACCCACATTTATTACCGCTATGTAATTCGTGCATTACTGCTAGCCACCATGTATAATATATAGTACTATAAATGCTTGACTGTACATTGTACATGACATTACATATTTACATTAAATTCTCGCAGAGCGCATGCTTACAAGCATGAACATTCATATAGTAGTCAACTGTAGTACATCCCACACCTTCCCCAGCTCATGTCCTTCACCCACGAATACCAACTAAACAGGTGTTTGTCAAGTCGTACCATAATACATTGAATGGTTCATTGGACATAGCACATATCTATCAAAATCTTCCTCTTCACCACGGATGCCCCCCCTCAGCTGGGAATCCCTTGTTCACCATCCTCCGTGAAACCAACATCCCGCACAAGAGTGCTACTCTCCTCGCTCCGGGCCCATAACCTGTGGGGGTAGCTAAGAATGAACTGTATCCGACATCTGGTTCTTACCTCAGGGCCATAACAACTAAGACCGCTCATACGTTCCCCTTAAATAAGACATCTCGATGGATCACGGGTCTATCTCCCTATTAACCAGTCACGGGAGCTCTCCATGCATTTGGTATCTTTTATCTCTGGTCCGCACGCAACACCATTGCAGAATGCTGACTCCCACCACATCCCGTCCTGAATGCGCCTGTCTTTGATTCCTAGTCCATGTCGTTATTGATCGCACCTACGTTTAATGTCCTAGCCCCGCATAACTACCAATAAGGTGTTATTTAATTCATGCTTGTAAGACATACAATAATTAACCCATAACATCACCCCACAACCCTACAAAAACAAGAACAGCTTTATCAAACCCCCCCACCCCCATCTCTGGCCTCCATATAACCCCCTTTGCCAAACCCCAAAAACAAAGTCCTAATAGCCCGGCCAAAGCTTGCATTTTCATCTTTTAGGTGTGCACGCCCCAACTGCCAAACCCCTCAACTAACACTCATTTACTTCATAAACTACTCTTCACGCCACCCCCCCAACCCCAAAGACAGCACCCATGACTATACTCACCTCCCTG